GTCAAGGACTAGTAGACGAACAATCCCCCCTAAAATCCTTTGTTCCTCTCATTTATACTTTGGTTTATATTCTCCGCTTATTTATCTTTTGTTTTGGTTCTATTCAAATATAAAACTATTGATTCGTTCTATATCATACCGTTTGAATTTGGATTGAAAAAACAAAGAAATAAAGAAGAGTTAAGTAAAATCAAATAGTCTTCTTCACAATATACTATGACCAGTAATGCGGTATAAGTAATTCCCGAAATCCGGTAGAAGAAAGAATATAAACAAGCAAAATTTTTTTGATTATACATAATTACATAACATAATTGCCAACAAAAATTTGTTTATTTTTAGAGCTTGATGTTGATAAATCCGCGGATCTAGAAATTCATTTCGGACAATTGAACCTTCTCAAACTGTTTCTTTTTAAGAACTAAAAAGATTTGTGCCAAAATAACAGATGCCAAGAATAGCAAAAGACCTTGGACACGTAATGGATCTTGAAGTACTATTTCCGCATCCCCCTGACCAAATCCACCCACATTAGGATTACTCGTTAATGGTTGATCAAGTTGGATGGATTCGCCCTCTGAAACAAGAAGTTCCGGTCCTGGAGGGATAATATCAACCACTTGACGTCCATCCGATGCATTCGCTATGGTTATTTCGTACCCCCCCTTTTCTTTTCGTATGATTTTGCTTACTATACCTGCTGCTGTAGCATTATAAACATTATTGTTACTCTTGCTCCCGTCGGGATAAATCTGACCCCTTCCCCTGTTCCCGCCTACGTATATGGGATATTTTAAGAAGTGAACATCTTTCTTAGTAGCGGGGTCCGGGGAAAGAATAGGAAAGGTGATTTCACTATATTTCTGACCAGGAACAGGACCTATCACAAGAATATTTTTTTTAGTGGGGCGATAGCTCTGAAAAGACAGATTTCCTATCTTTTCTTTTATCTCGGGCAAAATACGATCGGGAGGGGCTAATTCAAACCCCTCGGGTAAAATAAGAACAGCCCCTACATTCAAAGCTCCTTTTTTACCATTAGCAAGAACTTGTTTCAGTTGCAGATCATAAGGAATTCGAACAACTGCTTCAAATACAGTATCAGGAAGTACCGCTTGTGGAACCTCGATATCCACGGGTTTATTAGCTAAATGGCAATTGGCACATACAATACGGCCAGTCGCTTCTCGTGGATTTTCATAACCCTGCTGTGCAAAAATGGGATATGCATTTGAAAGGGGTGCCTGGGTTATTATATATATCATGAGCGATACGGAAATGGATCGAGTAATCTCTTTCTTTATCCAAGAAAAGGTATTTTTAGTTTGCATGGTCCAATCATTGATCCCGAAAATTTATACAATAAAATTAGGCAGGTCGCTAGTATAGTTCCCTATCTATAATTTTGCTATTTACTTAAATATAAATAATTTTACTGGAATATTGAAGGAATCCCTTGGATGGGTAGAAAGAATAAGTACAATTTTGAATGTTTTGCTTATCCACAAAGTAACAAATATTATAATTGGATCGTTCAATCATTTTTCAGTCATTCATTGAATGATAAATCACTACAAGTGAAGGAGATACACGATTTAAATAACGAAAGATCCAATATTTAAAAATTGTATCTAAAATGACTGGAAAAGTAGAAACAAGACCGGATATAATTTGATCATTATGAGCAAATCCAAAATCTTTGTAGACAGAGCCAATCATTAGTTCCCAACCGTGGGGCGAATGGAATCCTATACATAAATCAGTTAATAAAAGAATAGAAAAAGCTTTTATTGTGTCGCTTAAGTTATATAGGAATTCTTGAACCCAAGAGTTAAGAATAGCAAGTTCTTCATTACCTATAATAGAATAACCACTTAGAATAACGAAACAGATTATATTTGTCGAGAAGTGTAAAATTGTATGCGTGCGATCCTCATTGTGCATCTTGATCAATTGGATCGTTTCTTTGTAGATTTCGATGCGAGGCTTTTGCAAATGTGCTTCCGGGTATTCCTTTAACATTTCGTCCAAACGTAGGAGTTCCTCTAAGTCTATGAATTTTTTTAGAATACTCTTTTCTTGAATATCATTCAAAAAGATTTCGGATTGCCTAGTATTCCACCAATTTGTAACCCAAGATTCCAGACTTTTATTAAATGAGAGAGAGATCCACCAAGGCAAAAATACTATAGATGCAAGATATAGAAGGGAAATTAATACTTTCTTTTTTGCCATTTTTTCGTCTGTGAATTTTTTAATTTTTACTGAACGCACCTCGTTCGTCGACTCTATACGATACTAATATTTCTATCAAGCATAAGTTCTATTACAAGTTATCGAGCCCATGAATCTATTTCCGATTTTTTTTGTGATTCAGTACAGTGGTTAGTCCTTGAATTTAGAAAGAATACAGAAATAGAATAAGAAAAAGCCCACTTCAAATTAATAGTAGTCGGATTGCGAGACGAAAGAACTCCCGTTCTATCAAAATATCAAATATTTCTAAAAAAAAAAATTCTTTACTTTATTATATTATGATTTATTATGAAATGTTTTGTTTTAATAATGAATCTAGTATTTAGATTTGTTACTGAATTGAGTTAAGTGGGTTTACATACGCATAAAAAAATTGTGGACACAAACAATTTTGTTTTAGAATTATTTCGTAGCGTTTGCTTTGGTTCGAATAAGCGTTCTGAAGAAACTTCAGTTAAGTTATGCTATATAAAAAAACGAGGATTCTTGAGTTTTTTCTCTCTTGCAAAGTATTCATTCTTCAGTTCCTTTTTTCAAAATACTTCAATTGGTACACGCAAGAAATAGGCCAATTCAGCAGCTTTTTGCTCAATTTCTCGTGGAGTCAAATTCTCATCAGTACGAGTCAAGGGAATGGCCCCCTGGCCTTTGATTTCCATATAAAGGACACGACGAGCATAAATACCTTCTTTAATTTCTATTCTGATGGACTGAATGTCTTTCATAAGGAATCGGAGGAATATGCGACGATTTTTTCCAGGAAATCCCCAACGAAAAATACACACTACGCCCTCTTTTATATCGAATCGATCATAACCACTACCTACATTCCACGAAATTGTGCACCACAAATAGGAGCTAATAAAAAGACCTGCGATCCCATAGAAAGACATCACGATCCCTTGTGGAAAAAAAATTATTTGCTGAGAAGGAAATAAAGATATAAAATTCCTACCAAAATAACTGGACGTTCCAACCAATAAAAACCCTAATGAACCTAAAAAAAGAATAAAGGCCCAGCAGAAATTACTTGTTTTTCGGGACCCCGCTATAAGTTCTATCCATATACGTTCTGATCGCCAACTCATACTATAACTAGACCTAGTTGCATTTTATTGGAATTGGGAGAATAACAAAAATAAATTTTATTTTACTTTTTTTTGTTTCCGAAGTAACTCTCATCAACCAGCACTATTATGATGTGAACGTTTAGGGGTAATTCATCGAATTTCTTAGGTCCAAACTAAAATAGTAACATCCCTTTCACATGATTTCCGAATACATATAGATATATTGACTTTACATTTCAGAAATTCTCCCCGATCCCGATCTATTTGAAAATAGTGATAATTCATTTACCCATAATATCATGTTTATACATACATAAGAGCTTATGACCGAAGGAAGCCACATGTTATACCATATTCTACTAAATAGATATCCGTGTTATGATCCAAGTAAGTCTTGAAAAAAAAAAGGATTCGTCCTTATTGTATCTAAAAAATCTTGTTTTTTTGAACATAAAGAGATAAAGAAGCCATTGCAATTGCCGGAAATACTAAGCCCACTAAAGGCACAAAAATTGAGGGGAAGCTGTTGAGAGTTATCATAGAATGGGTACCTCGATTTAATATTTGTACCTGTTATTTATTGTTATATTTATTGTTTTATATTAATATTTTAACTTTATCCTTATATTGTTATAAAGATATATTATAATTCATATATAATTGTTATATTATACTAAGTATACCTAAGTGAGTATATATACTTAATAGGGAGTATATAAGTATATGTTTTAATAAATATATATTAATTAATAAAATCCAATAAATATGTAAATAAATGGACCTATAAATCTTTCTACATGTTTCTACATGAAATATATGTATGATAATCCACCCTTTATATTATTCGTATTATTAGTTATTATCTTGTTCTTGTCTTATAAATTTAATAATTTTATAAAATTTACTAAAGAAAGGATTTATTACAAATTATCAAAGAATTCATTATAATAATACGACCCAACAAAAAGGATTTTTAGTGGGGGGTGATTTTTGGGAGATATAGAAAGATGCAAGACCTTGTTAACCAATTTCACGGAAGTAAAGAATTCACTCTTTTATTTTTTTTAATAGGGATTTCCTGGTTAGTAACCAGGAATATCGATAAAAAGATGATCTGGATGATTCTTTCTACAATTAAATCTTATGTTACCAAAGAAAAAATCCATTCTTCGTATTTTTACTTTGATTCCTATATTTGATTCCTATAAATTTAAATTAAATAACTACTTGATCACCACACATAAAAAATTTTATTAAGTTTTAATAAATTAATACTCTTATTAAATTAAGACTCTAAGGCTCTACTTGATCGATCTAATTTTTATTCAAAGGAAAGAAAGCATGTAGCCGAAATAACTCACCCAGAACGCCCTTTAAAGGATTACGTGGTACGATTGGATCGAATAAGCCCTTATGGAATAAATATTCAGCCACTTGTGAATCCTCAGGTACTGTCTTATTCAATGTTTGTTCAATTACTCTTTTACCCGCAAATGCAATGTAAGCATTGGGTTCGGCAATAATGATATCTCCCAACATACCAAAGCTGGCCGTCACCCCACCTGTGGTAGGAGATGTAAGGATTGATACATAAAATAACTTTTTATTTGATTGATAATCATATAAAGCAGAAGATATTTTAGCCATTTGCATCAAGCTCAAACTTCCTTCTTG